GTTATAACTACTCTTTTCGACCCTAACCAATGGAAACGTCCCTTAAGGTATATAAAAAACGATCAATTTGAAGATGCTGTAAGAACTGAAATGTCACAATATTTTTTTTATACATGTCAAAGTGATGGAAAAGAAAGAATAGCTTTTACGTACCCCCCGAGTTTGGCAACTTTTTTGGAAATGATGCAAAGAAAGACATCTCTGTTCCCAGAGGAAAAAGTCCCCTCTAATGAATTTTTTAACCAGTGGAGTTATAACAATGAACATAAACAGAAAAATATAAGCAAACTTTTTATAAATAGAGTAAAAACTCTCGATAAAAATTTAGCTCAAACTCTCATTAACGAATCCGTTGTTCTGAATGTACTCGAAAAAAGAACTCGGTTGTGTAATGATAAGACTAAAAAAGAATATTTACCCCAACTATATGATCCTTTCATAAATGGACCCTATCGTGGACGAATCAAAAAATTGTTTTCACTTTCAATTAAAAAAGAAATTTCTCGAAAAAATTCTATAGAAAAGTTTTTGATAAATAAGATTCATAGTATCCTTTTTATTATTAATCGCCTAGAATTTGAACAGAAACCAAATTCATTTGATACAAAAGCATGCGCAAAGCAAATGGATTATTTATTGAACTTAATCAATGAATTTGCTGTAAAATCAACATCAAGTTTAAATTTTAAAAGACCTTTTATAGTTCCTAAACATGAACAAGTAAGAATTGATTCAGAAGATAGAATAAAAGTTTTAAAATTTTTATTTGATGCAGATAGAACTCTTCCAAACGAGAAAACGATAAAAAAAAAATCTATTGCATTAACAGAAATACATAAAAAAATCCCTTACTGGCCATACAAATTAATTGCTGATTGGGAACTAGACGAGGAAGAACGAGAGGAGGGTGAGATAGAGAATATGCAGATTCGCTCAAGAAAAGACAAAAGTGTAATTATTTTTACTGATAACCAAGAGAATACTGATACTTATAGTAATACCCAAGAAACTGATGATACTGATGAACCAGACGAAGTTGCTTTGATACGTTATTCACAACAACCAGATTTTCGTCGAGACCTAATCAAAGGCTCTGTACGTGCTCAAAGACGTAAAATAGTTACTTGGAAATTCTTTGAGGCAGACGTGCATTCCCCCCTCTTTTTGGACCGAATAAACAAATCCCCTTTTTTTTCTTTTGATATTTCCGAACGTATAAACCGAATTTTTAGAAATGGTATGTGGACAAACACAGAACTCAAAATTTCGGATTCTAAAGAGAAAACCACAGAAGAAAGTGAGAAAAAAAAGGAAGAAGATAAAAAAGAAGAAGCCAAAAGAAAGGAGAAAGCACGTATAGAAATAGCGGAAGCCTGGGATAGTATTTTACTTGCTCAAGTAATAAGAGGTTTTTTATTAATAACCCAATCGATTCTTAGAAAATATATTATATTGCCTTCATTGATAATATTTAAAAATATCGCCCGTATGCTATTATTTCAATTTCCTGAATGGTCCGAAGATTTTAAGGATTGGAATCGAGAAATTCATGTTAAATGCACCTATAATGGCGTTCAATTATCAGAAAAAGAATTTCCAAAAGATTGGTTAACAGACGGTATTCAGATTAAGATCCTATTTCCTTTTCGTCTGAAACCTTGGCATAGATCGAATTCACGAGCCCCTTATAACGATCCAATGAAAAAGAAAGATTCAAAAAAAGATTCGTGTTTTTTAACAATTTTTGGAATGGAAGCAGAATTCCCTTTTGATTCTTCCAGAAAACACGAATCTTTTTTTGAACCCATTTTTAAAGAACTCAAAAGAAAAATTAGAAAATTGAAAAAGAAATGTTTTCTAATTCTAAAAATTTTTAAAGAAAAAACAAAATTGTTTCTAAATGTTTCAAAAGAAATAAAAAAATGGATCATTAAAAGGATTCTTTTTTTAAAAGAAATAAAAAAAGAACTATCAAAAATAAATCCAATTCTATTATTTGGATTGAGAAAAAGAAAAGTATATGAATTGAATAAAACTAAAAAAGATTTGATAATAAGTAATCTGATGATTCCTGAATCATCCATTGAAACTATACCATCGTCCATTGAAACTATACCTCGGAATTGGACAAATTATTCGTTGACAGAAAAAAAAATGCAGGATCTAACTGATAGAACAAACACGGTCATAAATCAAATGGAAAAAATTACAAATGAAAAAAAGGGCGGATTTAGAATTCCGGATCGAAATATTAGTTTTAACAAAATAAGTGATGATAATAAAAGGTTGAAAGCACAAAAAAATATTTGGCAGATATTAAAAAGAAAAAATGCTCGACTAATACGCAAATCACATTATTTTATAAAATTTTTCATTGAAAGGATATACATAGATATCTTTCTGTGGATCATTAATATTCCTAGGATCAATACACAACCATTTCGTGACTCAATAAAAAAAAAATTTAATAAATACATTACCAATAATGAAACAAATCAAGAAAAAATAGATAAAAAAAATCAAAGTTTAATTCATTTTATTTTTACTATAAAAAAGACACTATATAATAGTAATATTAGTAAAAAAAATTCAAATACTTTTTGTGACTTATCCTACTTTTCACAAGCCTATGTATTTTACAAACTCTCACAAACCCAATTTGTCAATTTGGATTTTTATAAGTTAAAATCTGTCTTGCAATATAATGGAGCAGCTCCTTTTATTAAGAATGAAATAAGGAGTTATTTTGTTGGAACACAAGAACTTTTTCTTTCTCAATTAAGACATAAGAATTGTCAGAATTCTGGAATAAATCAATGGACAAATTGGTTAAGGAATCATTATCAATATGATATATCTCACATTAGATGGTCTAGACTAGTACCACAAAAATGGCGAAATAGATTCAATCACCATTATATGAATAAAAATAAGGATTTAAGTAACTCATCTAAAAAAACGAAATTTATTCACTACGAAAAACTAAAAAATTTTGAAAAGGCTTCATTACTGAATGAAAAAGAGAATTTTAAAAAACAATATAAATATGATCGGTTAGCATATAAATCTATTAATTCTGAAAATACGAAGTACTCGTCAATTTATGAATTGTCATTACACGTAAAAAACAACCAAGAAGTTTTTTCGAACTCCAACACAAATAAACTCAAATCTTTTTATATGATGGAAGGTATTCCTATTATCCCTATCAATAATGATCGAGTACAACATGATATTACAGATATGGATAAAAATCTGGATAGAAAATATTTTGATTGGAGAATTATCCATTTTTGTCTTAGAAAGAAAATCAATATTGAAGCTTGGATCAATATTGATACTGACCCAAACAGTAATAAAAAATGTACTAAGGATAAACTTAATGATTATCCAATAATTGATAAAATGAATAAGCAAAATTTTTTTGATCTCACAATTCATCAAGATCAAGAAATCTATTTATCTAATCAAAAAAAAAAATTGGATTGGATGGGAATGAATGAAGAAATATTAAACCGCCCCATATCAAATCTTGAACGTTGGTTCTTCTCCGAATTTTTGATCCTTTATAATTTGTATAAAACTAAACCGTGGGTTATACCAAAAAAATTACTTCTTTTAGATTCTAATATAAATGAAAACGTTACTGATAAAGATCTTTTTATATCCTCCAATGAAAAAAAATCTCTTGAATTAAAAAAACGAAATAAAGAGCAAAAAGAATCAGCGGACCAAGCAAACCTTGAATCTGCTCTTTCAAACCAAGAAAAAGATGTTGAAGAAGATTATATGGACTCGGAGATGAAAAAACAAAAAAATAAAAAACAAGACAAGAATGATACAAAAGAGGAGTTTGATTTCTTACTAAACAGGTATTTTCAGTTTCAATTGCGATGGGATGATATTTTAACTAAAAAAATAATCAATAACATCAAAGTATATTGTCTCCTGCTTAGACTGATAAATCCAAGAGAAATAACTATATCCTCTATTCAAAGAGGAGAAATGAGTCTTGATATTCTGATAATTGAGAAAAATTTAACTCTTACGGAATTCATCAAAAGAGGAATTTTGATTATTGAACCAATTCGTCTATCTATAAAAAATGATGGGCAATTTATTATGTATCAAACCATTGGTATTTCATCGGTTCATCAAAGTAAACACAAAATGAATCAAAAATACAGAGAAAAAACCCATATTGATAAGAATTCTGATGAAGTCATTACCAAATATAAAAAGATGACTGGAAATAGAGATAAAAATCATTATGATTTGTTTGTTCCTGAAAATATTTTATCACCTAGACTTCGGAGAGAATTTAGAATTCTAATTTGTTTCAATTCTAGGAATAGAAATGATATGCATAAAAATTCAGCATTAGGGAATGGTAATAAGGTAAACAGTCAAGTTTTGGATAAAAACAAAGGATATAAAAAGAAACTTATTAACTTAAAGTTATTTCTATGGCCCAATTATCGATTAGAAGATTTAGCTTGTATGAATCGGTATTGGTTTGATAGCAATAACGGCAGTCGTTTCGGTATGGTAAGGATACATATGTATCCGCGATTGAAAATCCATTACTAGTAAAGTTTTGCTATCTTTCCCATAACGCAGCGGGTCGATGACGACAAAGAGGTGCGCACATTCAATGTCTTACATTCTATTCTGATACATGATACTAATTCAATGACATATCAATTCGATCTAGAAATGAATCAATAAAATCGTCTGATTTTAGGACTAAGTTTTTATCGTTTTGGAGGATAGAAAACAACCATCCTTTTGTATACCTTTGTATACTGTATACCTTTGCAAATTTTGAAATTAAAATAGGATTGATTTAATTTGATTTAATAAAAATCGAAATTAGACCGAAATTAAGATTATTCTCTATACCAAACTAAAACAAGTGCCATTATTATTACTGATCAATAAAAATATCTATCAATCAAAATATCTTAAAATATCTTAAAAAAAGAAGGGGGGTTCGTTTTATGGTAAAAAATTCATTCATCTCAGTTATTTCACAAGAAGAAAAAGAAGAAAATAGGGGTTCTGTTGAATTTCAAATATTAAGTTTCACCAATAGGATACGAAGACTTACTTCCCATTTACAATTACACAAAAAAGACTATTTATCTCAGAGAGGTCTACGTAAAATTCTGGGAAAACGCCAACGCCTGCTATCTTATTTGTCAAAGAAAAATAGAATAGGTTATAAAGAATTGATTAATCGGTTGGATATTCGTGAATCAAAAACTCGTTAATTTGAAGAAGCATTTTGAATTATTTGATTTATTAGATCGTGAATTTGAATGAACTTTTTTTCGTTTTCAGCAATTCAATTCATGAAAGAGTGAATTAAGGAAAAACCTATGAATATACCAGCTACAAGAAAAGACCTGATGGTAGTCAGTATGGGTCCCCACCATCCATCAATGCATGGTGTTCTTCGACTTATCATTACTCTAGATGGTGAAGATGTTATTGACTGTGAACCCATATTGGGTTATTTACACCGAGGGATGGAAAAAATTGCAGAAAACCGAACAATTATACAATATTTGCCTTATGTAACACGTTGGGATTATTTAGCTACTATGTTCACAGAAGCAATAACAGTAAATGGGCCGGAACAGCTGGGAAATATTCAAGTACCTAAAAGAGCCAGCTATATCAGAATAATTATGTTGGAGTTGAGTCGTATAGCTTCTCATCTGTTATGGCTCGGCCCTTTTATGGCGGATATTGGTGCACAGACTCCTTTTTTCTATATTTTCAGAGAAAGAGAATTAGTATATGATCTATTCGAAGCTGCCACCGGTATGAGAATGATGCATAATTATTTTCGGATCGGAGGGGTGGCGGCGGATCTCCCTTATGGCTGGATAGATAAATGTTTGGATTTCTGCGATTATTTTTTAATAAGGGTTGCTGAATATCAACAACTTATTACACGCAATCCTATTTTTTTAGAACGAGTCGAGGGGGTAGGCATTATTGGTCGAGAGGAAGTAATAAACTGGGGTTTATCAGGACCAATGCTGCGAGCGTCCGGAATACAATGGGACCTTCGTAAAGTTGATCAGTATGAGTGTTATGACGAATTTGATTGGGAAGTACAGTGGCAAAAAGAAGGGGATTCATTGGCTCGTTATCTAGTCCGAATTGGTGAAATGGTGGAATCTGTAAAAATTATTCAACAGGCTCTCGAAGGAATTCCGGGGGGACCATATGAGAATTTAGAAATCCGCTACTTTGATAGAGAAAGGAATCCAGAATGGAATGATTTTGAATATCGCTTTATTAGTAAAAAACCTTCTCCTACATTTGAATTGCCGAAACAAGAACTTTATGTGCGAGTCGAAGCTCCAAAAGGCGAATTAGGGATTTTCCTGATAGGGGATCGGGGTGGTTTTCCTTGGAGATGGAAAATTCGACCGCCGGGTTTTATCAATTTGCAAATTCTTCCTCAGTTAGTTAAAAGAATGAAATTGGCTGATATTATGACAATACTAGGTAGTATAGATATCATTATGGGAGAAGTTGATCGTTGAAATGATAATTGATACACTAGATACACTAGAATTACAAGAGATCGATTCTTTTTCTAGATTGGAATTTTTAAAGGGGGTCTATGGAATTATATGGTTACTTATTCCTATTTTGACTCTTGTATTGGGAATTACAATAGGCGTACTGGTAATTGTATGGTTAGAAAGAGAAATATCCGCGGGAATACAACAACGTATTGGACCTGAATACGCCGGCCCTTTGGGAGTTCTTCAAGCTCTAGCAGATGGGACAAAACTTCTTTTCAAAGAAAATATTTTTCCATCTAGAGGGGATACTCGTTTATTCAGTATCGGTCCATCCATAGCAGTTATATCCATTTTAGTAAGCTATTTAGTAGTTCCATTTGGGTATCGTCTTGTTTTAGCGGATCTCAATATTGGTGTTTTTTTATGGATTGCCATTTCAAGTATTGCTCCCATTGGACTTCTTATGTCAGGATACGGGTCAAATAATAAATATTCCTTTTTAGGTGGTCTACGAGCTGCTGCTCAATCAATTAGTTATGAAATACCATTAACTTTATGTGTGTTATCAATATCTCTACGTGCGATTCGTTGATATATAGACATAAACCCTTCTCTATTCTTCCTTTCGAGGAAAACGGTGGAATGAATTGAGTAGGGTTAGAGATCTTCATTTTTTTTTTTATTCATTATTCGGATTGAAAAATTCAATAAAATAGTTATATTGAGTGAAAGAAAACAGCTTATATATATATTATATAATTTAGAATATATAAATATATAAATTCGCAGTAAAAATATTGAGTCTCATTTTCCATGTATAAGAGTTAAAGAGTTAAGCGAAAATAAACATAAACATAAGAAATCGTTTACCCCAAGCCAAGATTGGTCGATTAGTCATCCTGACTTGAAGCGGGCTCAAAAAATCCACCGTATTGATTTTTCACTATCATTTGTATGGATTAACATACATGTATTATCATAACGGAGGGTTGAACAAAAACGAGTGGATGGTTAGAAACACCAAGATATGTAACGGATTTGTAATGGAAATGGAAATTATGTAAATTATCCAAAAAGGGCTTTTTTACATAATATACAAACAACGAATACTAATCGGGGCTTAAAGTTAGTAGAAATTATTAGGAAGTACTCCCCAAGGCACTATTCCAATCCAGAGTATGCTCCTATCCACCGATGAAATACATAACTATTGGGAACGAAAAAATCCTTTATTTTGTAAGCCCTCTTTTTTTAAGAAATAGAAAGAAGAATAGGAACGAAAAAAAAAGAGAAAGAAACCCAATTCCAATAAAAAAATATATCTTTTTTATCCTTTTCCATATTCATATTCTATATTCATATATATATAGAATATATATCATAATTCATGAATTAATATGGAATTTTTTTTTTTCGTAAGTAAAAACGAAGGGTTAATTATGTTAGTTATATTTCTACAAGAAGTATTTTATTGAAGAATTAAGTTATTACTCAACAAAGAAAAATTGAAATTTTTTAAAGAAGGGGTGAGATCAATTCAGAAGTACTTTAGTTTTTTTTTTATTTTATTATTAATTTATTTAATTATTAAAATAACAATTATTTAAAACTAATAATTATAACAGACAGAATTCTATTGGTCTAATTTTGGACCGTCCCATAAGATTTGACCTTATCCATCCTACAAATGTATCAAGATAAAATAATACTTACCCGGTCCTTAGATTTATTTATGGCCTTTAAGGAGCCGTATGAGATGAAAATCTCATGTACGGTTCTGTAATAGCGATGATAACAGTGATGGTATCACCGACTATGATTATCTAACAGTTCAAGTACAATTGATATAGTTGAGGCGCAATCAAAATATGGTTTTGGGGGGTGGAATTTATGGCGTCAGCCTATAGGGTTTATCATTTTTCTCATCTCTTCCCTAGCAGAATGTGAGAGATTACCTTTTGATTTACCAGAAGCAGAAGAAGAATTAGTAGCAGGTTATCAAACCGAATACTCGGGTATAAAATTTGGTTTATTTTATGTTGCTTCTTATCTAAACCTATTAGTTTCTTCATTATTTGTAACAGTTCTTTACTTGGGAGGCTGGAATATATCTATTCCAGACATATATGTTTCTGAGTTTTTTGAAATAAATAAATTAGGTGGAGTCTTTGAAGCGACGATTGGTATCTTTATTACATTAACTAAAACTTATTTGTTCTTGTTCATTCCTATCACAACAAGATGGACTTTGCCGAGGCTAAGAATGGACCAACTATTAAATCTTGGATGGAAATTTCTTTTACCGATCTCTCTCGGTAATCTATTATTAACAACTTCTTCTCAACTCTTTTCGCTATAAAGGAATATTCTATATTCACAATTTGTCTCAAACAAGAGAAATAAACAAACATAAAATTATTCATATATATATTCACGATATGTTTTCTATGGTAACTGGGTTCATGAATTATGGTCAACAAACAGTACGGGCTGCAAGGTACATCGGTCAAGGTTTCATGATTACTTTATCTCACGCAAATCGTTTACCCGTAACTATTCAATATCCGTATGAAAAATTAATCACCGCGGAACGTTTCCGTGGTCGAATTCATTTTGAATTTGATAAATGTATTGCTTGTGAAGTATGTGTTCGTGTATGTCCTATAGATCTACCCGTTGTTGATTGGAAATTAGAAACAGATATTCGAAAGAAACGATTACTAAATTACAGTATTGATTTCGGAATCTGTATATTTTGTGGTAATTGTGTTGAGTATTGTCCAACAAATTGTTTATCAATGACTGAAGAATATGAACTTTCTACTTATGATCGTCACGAATTAAATTATAATCAAATTGCTTTAGGTCGTTTACCAATGTCAGTAGTTGACGATTATACAATTCGAACAATTTTTAATTCACCTCAAATAAAAAATAAGTAAATCTCTTGATTCAAGAATAAATTCCAATTACTTTAACAATACTAAGGTTCGGTTTTGATTTATTTATTTAAAAGAAATAAAGGTTCTTTTGTTTGGTCAATAACTAGAAATGAAATTCCAACTATTAATTGGTTGATAAGAAGCGAATCTTTATTTTGATTGAAAATCTATTAATTAATATATCTGTATATATTTCGAAATAAAAAATTTCGGATTAGACCTATTCCTTCAGATAAAGAATAAAATTAGCCCAATAATTGTACCTACATTTAGTCCTATCTCTTAGGATTTAATTAGGAATTTTTGAAAAATTATTAAAAAAAATTTCTGATCGGGTCTCAATAAAGTCATGAAAAACATTTAGATTTATTTCTCTCTTATTTTACATATAATGGATTTGCCTGGACCAATACATGACTTTCTTTTAGTCTTTCTGGGATTGGGTCTTATACTAGGCGGTATAGGTGTAGTATTATTTACCAACGCCATTTATTCTGCCTTTTCATTGGGGCTGGTTCTTGTTTGTATATCCTTATTTTATATTCTATTAAACTCCTATTTTGTAGCTGCTGCACAACTTCTTATTTACGTGGGAGCTATAAATGTTTTAATTGTATTTGCTGTGATGTTTATGAATGGTTCAGAAGATTACAAAGATTTTAATCTTTGGACTGTTGGGGATGGGATTACTTTACCAGTTTGTACAAGTATTTTTGTTTTACTAATGATTAGTATTACGGATACGTCATGGTACGGGATTATTTGGACTGCAAGATCAAACCAGATTATAGAGCAAGATTTGATAAGTAATAGTCAACAAATTGGAATTCATTTATCAACAGATTTTTTTCTTCCATTTGAATTCATTTCGATAATTCTTTTAGTCGCTTTAATAGGCGCAATTGCGGTAGCGCGCCAGTAATAAATTTCTAGAATTTCCAACAGTAATCAAAATTCAACTCTGTTCTGTGTTATTACATTTTTTATCTTCCATTTTAAAATTGGTTTTAAAATTGGTTATGTCTAAAAGTCAAAATAAAAACTCTTTTATTTAATCTATTACCAATACAATATATTTCTTTGTTCCGCACTTTATATTCTAGTCAATTGAATCTGTTGAATTGTTATTCAGTTCATATTGAAATGAATCAAAATTGATAAGGAGTTAGTCAATGATGCTCGAGCATGTACTTGTTTTGAGTGCCTACTTATTTTCTATCGGTATCTATGGATTGATCACAAGCCGAAATATGGTTAGAGCCCTTATGTGTCTTGAACTTATACTGAATGCGGTTAATATAAATTTCGTAACATTTTCTGATTTTTTTGATAGCCGGCAATTAAAAGGAAATATTTTCTCAATTTTTGTTATAGCTATTGCCGCCGCTGAAGCAGCTATTGGACTGGCCATTGTTTCGTCAATTTATCGTAACAGAAAATCAACTCGTATCAATCAATCGAATTTGTTGAATAAGTAGTGTAGTATTAATCATAGAAATTACAATATTCATAAATTCTAATTAACATGACCATACATTAAATCTAATCCATATTTTAGAAAATGTAAGAAATCAAAGTATCTTGGTTCTATCGTATGAGTCGATCCAGAAGTAGATTGCTTCCAAATTTCTGGTAAATTATTGATTCATCTGGTGTCTAAATATATGATTCATTTACAAGTTTACTAGATCGAAAATTTCTGACGTTTAAAAATTTATAGATCCAATGTCACATTCAGTAAAGATTTATGATACGTGTATAGGGTGTACTCAATGTGTGCGAGCCTGCCCAACTGATGTATTAGAAATGATACCTTGGGACGGATGTAAAGCTAAGCAAATAGCTTCTGCTCCAAGAACAGAGGACTGTGTCGGTTGTAAGAGATGTGAATCTGCCTGTCCAACGGATTTCTTGAGTGTTCGCGTTTATTTATGGCATGAAACAACTCGAAGTATGGGTCTAGCTTATTAATACGTTTCAGAAAACCCTACTCGAATACATTTGATTTTTTTACCTTTACCGACAAAAACCCGCGCTCAAAATATATTTATTTCGAGCACGGGTTTTTCTGGTCCAAGTTTATTTTGTTTTTACTATGAATAATTTTCCTTGGTTAACGCTAGTTGTAGTTTTGCCAATATCCGCGGGTTCCTTAATTTTCTTTCTTCCTCATAGAGGAAATAAGGTAATAAGGTGGTATACTATATGTATATGTATAGTAGAACTCCTTCTAACAACCTATGCATTCGGTTATCGTTTCCAATTGGATGATCCGTTAATGCAACTAACGGAGAATTATAAATGGATCAATTATTTTGATTTTTACTGGAGATTAGGAATAGATGGAATTTCTATAGGACCCATTTTACTGACAGGCTTTATCACAACTTTAGCTACTTTAGCGGCTTGGCCCGTTACTCGAGATTCACGACTATTCCATTTCCTAATGTTAGCAATGTATAGTGGTCAAATAGGACTATTTTCTTCTCAAGACCTTTTACTTTTTTTCATCATGTGGGAGTTAGAATTAATTCCCGTTTATCTACTTCTATCCATGTGGGGTGGAAAGAAACGTTTGTATTCAGCTACAAAATTTATTTTGTACACTGCTGGAGGTTCCGTTTTTTTATTAATAGGAGTTCTGGGTATTGGTTTATACGGCTCCAATGAACCGACATTAAATTTTGAAACATCAGCTAATCAATCGTATCCTGTAGCACTGGAAATAATATTTTATATTGGATTTCTTATTGCTTTTGCTGTCAAATCACCGATCATACCCCTACACACATGGTTACCAGACACCCATGGAGAGGCACATTATAGTACTTGTATGCTTTTAGCCGGAATCTTATTAAAAATGGGAGCATATGGGTTGGTTCGGATCAATATGGAATTATTACCCCATGCCCATTCTATATTTTCTCCCTGGTTGATGATAGTAGGCACAATTCAAATTATCTATGCAGCTTTAACATCTCCGGGTCAGCGTAATTTAAAAAAACGAATAGCCTATTCTTCTGTATCTCATATGGGTTTCATAATTATAGGAATTGGTTCTATAAGCGATACAGGGCTCAACGGGGCCATTTTACAAATAATTTCTCACGGATTTATTGGCGCTGCACTTTTTTTCTTGGCCGGAACGAGTTATGATAGAATACGACTTGTTTACCTCGACGAAATGGGCGGAATGGCCGTCTCAATTCCAAAAATATTCACGACTTTCAGTATCTTATCAATGGCTTCGCTTGCATTACCGGGCATGAGCGGTTTTGTTGCCGAATTGGTAGTTTTTTTTGGAATACTTACTAGCCAAAAATATCTTTTAATAACAAAAATCTTAATTACTTTTGTAATGGCAATTGGAATGATATTAACTCCTATTTATTCATTATCTATGTTACGCCAGATGTTCTATGGATACAAGCTTTTTAATGTCCCCAAAAACTCTTATTTTTTTGATTCTGGACCGCGCGAGTTATTTATTTCGATTTCGATCCTTTTACCGGTAATAGGTATTGGTATTTATCCCGATTTCGTTTTCTCATTATCAGTTGAGAAGGTCGAAGCTATTCTATCAAATTTTTTTTATAGATAGTTTTTGTCAATAAAAAAAAATACGATGATTTTAAAAATCGTTCATTGTCCAAAAAAAGTCTTTTTCAGCTTTTAAGTTAAATAAAAAAATTGGAATTCTATTATAAAAATATAACCAGATATTTTGACATTTTGAGAACCATTTGAATCAAGTAATGGAAATAGAATGATTCAAATGGTTCTTGATGGTTGATATAAGGGTTTCATAATGTATGCTGCCCTAGGCTTTTCGTTGTCAAGTACTTTAAATTCAATTAGAAATTCAATTAGATTCAATTAGATGGTAATGTAAATGAACCATAACTATGTAACCCTATTCCTAATAGATTAACCCCAAAATAACATATCCAAATTATAAGAAAGCCCATTGAGGCCACAATTGCAGAATTTTCAGTTTCATAATTTTTATTTGTTCGGATATGTAAATAAATCGCAAATATGGTCCAAGTAATAAATGCCCAAGTTTCTTTTGGATCCCAATTCCAATAGGATCCCCATGCTTCATTAGCCCATACTGCTCCCGAAAGAATACCTATGGTTAAAAGGATAAATCCTAAACTAATAATACGATAACTCCATCGATCCAATTGTTGAATTAATTGATATCTGTAATAATTCTGAGAAGAAATCAAAGAAGTGTTTTTTAACACATTGTTTCTTTCATTCACGTATTGAATCTCACCAAAGGCAAATTGCTCAGTTAACAAATTTTTGCTTTTACTAAAAATCCTTATGGATTCTCGAAATGTAATGACTAGAAGAGCTAGTGATAATAATGATCCACACAAAAGAGCTGCATAGCTCAACACCATCATACTTACGTGCATCATTAACCAATGTGATTGGAGAGCCGGTACTAATATTGCAGATTGATGCATTTCATTTAAAAGACCTGAAGTAGCGAAACCCTGGGTAAACATAACACTTGGCGCCGTTATTGCGCTTAAATGGTTTTTATGTTTTTTAAAATACGGAATCATATGAATAATGGAAAAACCCCACGACAGAAAAATTAATGATTCATATAAATTGCTTAATGGTAAATGCCCAAAATAAATCCAACGAATAACTAATAATCCTGTTATGCAGAAAAAAGTAGCTATCATGCCCTTTTCTGATGAATCATATAGTCCTACGATTTCATCGACAAATAAAGTTATCAAATGAATTGTAATTACAATTGAAATGATCGAAAAGGATATATGAGTTAATATACGCTCTAAAGTTGAAACTATCATAAAATTTATTAAAGGGATTCTCAATTATAGGAATTGAAATAGGGAATTGAATTCATTATAGGGCTTACTCTTTTAGAAAAAGCCATGCCGCTACTCGGACTCGAACCGAGATGCTCTAGCACTGCTTCCTAAGAGCAGCGTGTCTACCGATTTCACCATAGCGGCTTATTCAAAATCATAATAACCTATTTTTATTCAATCGTCGAGATTGGGAGGGTGAATTCAATATTTTTTTAGGAAACATTCAAATTGATGACTAAAAATTTGTTTCAAAATCAGGCATTTAATCTAAACGTTTTCTTTAATAATATTAATAATCTTATCTTTTGTTTATTAGTTATTTTTATTTTAGAGTATCCTTTTTTTCAGTTAACTAACAACGGGATTTTTCATTTTTTAGTTTATTACTTTTTTATTACTTTATTTATGGTCTCCTGAAAATAAAAGCAACATTTGTAACGAGATAATTTTGTCATGGCTCGAACTAAAAAATAACAAAATGAATTCCATTTTATATTGTTATTGCTATTAGAGAATGGAATTCATTTTGTTTTAATAACAAATGAAATATTAATTTAGATAATAATCTATTATTATTAGATTAATATTATTTATATTCTTGATAACTTGGAAATTTTACAAAAAAAAATTCTAACAAAAATTAGAATCATT